TTTGCTAATCGGAGCTAAAATTCCGGAAAATAGAAATGCTAAAATAGGAATAACACTTGATATTATTAAAAATGCCCAGAAAATATCATATTCATAAAGTATAAACATAGACGGACTCCTTATGAATGTGGAAAATATGTCGAATTAGTTGATTCGAATTGGAATTGTCAAGTTATCCATACCTCTTTAGTCAAAACAACAATTCATTTTAAGTGAACCACCTCGTTTGTTTACTGCGGGATATGTTTCGTTTCAAGAGTAATTGCCTGGAATCTTATTTCCATTTTTTTTCCATTCCACCTGTAATTATATACAAATATATATTTATATTGTTCTTATCTTATACATATACAAAGAAAACTTTCTCACTTTCACCTCGATTTTTGAACTAAAAAAATAAAAAAATTGAATTCTCGTTTTTTTTTTATTTCTTAGAATAGAGAATTCACGCGTAAGAGAATGTTTAAGAATTTTGATTTCCGAATTGGAATCGGGTTGGTTTGGTATATTTAATTCGAATTCGGACAGAGTAGTTTCTATTGATTGTATAAGGACAGAAAAGACTACTTGTTTACGCTTTGATAGGTAAGGTATATGAAGACAAAAAGTCTCTTTGACAATGAAATTTACCAAAGATCTTTTTCAAACCCAGGCTTGTCTACAAATCCAATTTTAGTAAACAAAGTAAGTAGGGTCTTTCTAGATCCACTTATTCCATTCAATTGTAGTTGGTTGGTTAGGTTGGAATTTAATTATTAATCTTTTTTTTTTATTTTGATAAGAGTCAACTGGTCGGTTCTAAACAACAAACAAATCAAATATTAATAATTTATTAAACTATATAGTTTAATAAATTATTAATATTCATTCGATAGTATATAAATTTAGTAGGGCTATACGGACTCGAACCGTAGACCTTCTCGGTAAAACAGATCAAACTTATTATTCTCAAAATGATTTGAACTGTTTCAAAGACCCAACATGCATTTTTTTTGCATTGGGCTCTTTCATTAACTGATATAAATATCAGCTAGTCCACCATATTTTTTCTTGATAGAAAGAAAAGGGTTCCATGTGCTCCGATTCATTATTTATTAGAATTTTGATTCAAAAGCACTACCAAAGTGTTTCAAAGAAGAGTTATCTTGACGTAGGTCTGCCTTTGGCCTAGATCAATTTTAAAATTAAATGGAGTCTCTATCGTTCTGCTTAAAGAATCCAATATGAAACTTCATACACCTTAAAGTTCATAGGACGAAAAGAGATTTTTTGAGGCCCTTATACTCATTATGCCTAGCATTGAATAGGCTGGGTATTCACCCTATCAATATCTCAAATCAATAATGGGTTCTATTTGGTAACTAAATGGACACTTAAATAGGACCGAACTAGAACTAATTGTCAGGCTATTGTTCTCTTGTTTCCTCAAAGTCATAGAGTAAGACATAGATTTATCAAAAAGATGAATTCTTTTGATTGCATGATGGACTCCCCTGAAAACCATTGGCGCGCGTGTAAACGAGGTGCTCTACCTAACTGAGCTATAGCCCTTGTGTTTATGCTCCATATTTTAGCATGTAGATAATTTCTTGTCAAGATAAATATTCCACGATCCAACATCATAGCTCTTTGATCTGTTTGATTGATATTGCTTCTAAGCAATATTGGATTTATAATCAATCTATGTGATGGTTATATCGAGTCCTCTTTGGAATGATAAAAGGCCTACTTAACTCAGCGGTTAGAGTATTGCTTTCATACGGCGGGAGTCATTGGTTCAAATCCAATAGTAGGTAAAACTTATTAGATACCCTCGACTCTGGTATCTAATAAGTTTTTCTACTCACCCTCGGATTATTAAGACTATTAAATTGATTATCTTATTTGAATTTGATTGAATCAATAAAATCAAAATAAGATATGTATGATATCTTCTATATATATATCGAAGATATAGATAAAGGGTGTATAAACATAACTTCTTTTGATTATGATTATTCGAACGCACCAATTAGTTACGACGAAATCGTATTGCTAGCCTCTACCCGTGTCCTAGCTCGTCTAAGAGCTAGATTTGCTTCAATTACTTGTCTCTTTCCTTCCGCTTTCTTCAAGTTAGCTTCTGCTATTTCAAGAGTTTGCTGAGCTTCTTGTGGATCAATGTCACTACCCTTCTCAGCCTCGTTTACTAAAATAGTGATCTCATTATTGCCTATTCTAGCAAAACCGCCCATCAGAGCCATTGTTAACCATTGGTCGTTAAGGCGTATTCTTAAAATCCCTATATCTACCGCTGTGGCAATCGGGGCATGATTTGGTAATATCCCAATTTGGCCACTATTAGTAGATAAAATGATTTCTTTTACTTTTGAATTCCAAACACTTCGATTAGGAGTCAGTACACAAAGATTTAAGGTCATTTCTTTAATTTGCTCTCCATTTCTAAGTTCATAGCTTTCGCGGTAACTTCATCGATGTTACCTACCAAATAAAAGGCCTG